TTCATCGAAAGAATGAGTCACCCGTTCCATTGATATGGGCACATCTGAGATCAACAAATGCTCGGGAGTTCCTCTATTCCATCTTTTTCCTTCTTCTTGTTGCTGGATATCTCGTTCGTATACATCTTCTCTTTGTTTCCCGAGCCTCTAGTGAGTTACAGACAGAGTTAGAAAAGATCAAATCTTTGATGATTCCATCATACATGATGGAATTTCGAAAACTTCTGGATAGGTATCCTCCATCTGAACTGAATCCTTTCTGGTTAAAGAATCTCTTTCTAGTTGTTCTGGAACAATTAGGAGATTCTCTGGAAGAAATACGGGGTTCTGCTTCTGGTGGCAACATGCTATTGGGTGGTGGTCCCGCTTATGGGGTCAAATCAATACGTTCTAAGAAGAAAGATTGGAAGATCAATCTCATCGATCTTGTAAGTATCATACCAAATCCCATCAATCGAATCATTTTTTCGAGAAATACGAGACATATAAGTCGTACAAGTAAAGAGATCTATTCATTGATAAGAAAAAGAAAAAACGTGAACGGTGATTGGATTGATGAGAAAATAGAATTCTGGGTCGCGAACAGTGATTCGATTGATGATGAAGAAAGAGAATTCTTGGTTCAGTTCTCCACCTTAACGACAGAAAAAAGGATTGATCAAATTCTATTGAGTCTGACTCATAGTGATCATTTATCAAAGAATGACTCTGGTTATCAAATGATTGAACAACCGGGATCAATTTCCTTACGATACTTAGTTGACATTCATCAAAAGGATCTAATGAATTATGAGTTCAATAGATCCTGTTTAGCAGAAAGACGGATATTCCTTGCTCATTATCATACAATCACTTATTCACAAACCTCGTGTGGGGCTAATATTTTTCATTCCCCATCTTCTCATGGAAAACCCTTTTCGCTCCGCTTAGCCCTATCCCCTTCTAGAGGTATTTTAGTGATAGGTTCTATAGGAACTGGACGATCCTGTTTGGTCAAATACCTAGCGACAAACTCCTATGTTCCTTTCATTACGGTATTTCCGAACAAGTTCCTGGATGACAAGCCTAAAGGTTATCTTATTGATGATATCGATATTGATGATAGTGACGATATTGATGATAGTGACGATATTGATGATAGTGACGATATTGATGATAGTGATGATGACCTTGATATTGATATGGAGCTGCTAACTATGACGAATGTGCTAACTATGTATATGACGCCGAAAATAGACCGATTTGATATCACCCTTCAATTCGAATTAGCAAAAGCAATGTCTCCTTGCATAATATGGATTCCAAACATTCATGATCTGCATGTGAATGAGTCGAATTACTTATCCCTCGGTCTATTAGAGAACTATCTCTCCAGGGATTGTGAAAGATGTTCCACTAGAAAGATTCTTGTTATTGCTTCGACTCATATTCCCCAAAAAGTGGATCCCGCTCTAATAGCTCCGAAGAAATTAAATACATGCATTAAGATACGAAGGCTTCTTCTTCCACAACAACGAAAGCACTTTTTCATTCTTTCATATACTAGAGGATTTCACCTGGAAAAGAAGATGTTCCATACTAACGGATTCGGGTCCATAACCATGGGTTCCAATGCGCGAGATCTTGTAGCACTTATCAATGAGGCCCTATCAATTAGTATTACACAGAATAAATCCATTATAGAAACTAATACAATTAGATCAGCTCTTCATAGAAAAACTTGGGATTTTCGATCCCAGATAAGATCGGTTCAGGATCATGGGATCCTTTTCTATCAGATAGGAAGGGCTGTTACACAAAATGTACTTCTAAGTAATTGCCCCATAGATCCTATATCTATCTATATGAAGAAGAAATCCTGTAAGGGAGGGGATTCTTATTTGTACAAATGGTACTTCGAACTTGGAACGAGCATGAAGAAATTCACGATACTTCTTTATCTTTTGAGTTGTTCTGCCGGATTGGTCGCTCAAGATCTTTGGTCTTCATCCAGACACGATGAAAAAAATCGGATCACTTCGTATGGATTCGTTGAGAATGATTCTGATCTAGTTCATGGCCTATTACTATTATTACTATTAGAAGTAGAAGGCGCTCTGGCTCTGGCGGGATCCTCACGGACAGAAAAATATTGCAGTCAGTTTGATAATAATCGAGTGACATTACTCCTTCGGTCCGAACCAAGGAATCAGTTAGATATGATGCAAAATGGATCTTGTTCTATCGTTGATCAGAGATTTCTATATGAAAAATACGAATCGGAGTTTGAAGAAGGGGAAGGGGCCCTCGATCCGCAACAGATAGAGGAGGATTTATTCAATCACATAGTTTGGGCTCCTAGAATATGGCGCAATCTATTTGATTGTATCGAAAGGCCCACTGAATTGGGATTTCCCTATTGGACTGGGTCATTTCGGGGCAAATGGATCATTTATCATAAAGAGGATGAGCTTCAAGAGAATGATTCGGAGTTCTTGCAGAGTGGAACCATGCAGTACCG